TTCAAAAAGAAGTGTTTTAGAATTCTAATAATTTTTAAAGAAAGAACAAAATTTTTTATAAATGTCTCAAAAGAAAGAAGAAAATGGGTTATTACAAATATTCTATTTATAAAAAAAATAATAAAAGAACTCTCAAAAATGAACCCAATTCTACTAGTTGGATTAAGAGAAATAGAACTATATGAATTGAGTGAAAACAAAAAAGAAAAAAAATTGATAATCGATAATGAAATAATTCATGAACCGTCCATTAACATTCAATCTACAAATTGGACAACTTTTTCATTAACAAAAAAAAAAATACAAGATTTAACTGATAGAACAAACACAATTATAAATCAAATACAAAAGATTTCAAAAGACAACAAAAAAGGATTTATAAGTCCACATATAAATATTAGTTCTAACAAAATGAGTTATGATGATAAAAGAGTGGAATCACCAAAAAAGATTTTGCGGCTATTAAAAAGAAGAAATATTAGACTAATACGTAAATCAAATTATTTTATAAGATTTTTCATTGAAAGAATATATATAAATATCTTTTTATTTATCAGTAATATTCCTAGAATAAATGGACAACGTTTTTTTTATTTTTTTGAATCAAGAAAAAAAGATTTTAATAAATATAGCTCCTATAATTCCTATAATAACTATATTTACAATAATGAAATAAATCAAGAGAAAATTGATAAAACAAATCAAAATATAACGCAGTTTATTTCGACTATAAAAGAGTCACTTTCTAATTCTAATATTAATAATAAGAACTTACAAACTTTTTGTGACTTATCTTATTTGTCACAAGCATATGTCTTTTACAAATTATCACAAAGCCCGGTTTTTAACTTTTTGAATTTATATAAGTTAAGATTAAGATCTGTCTTTCAATATAATGGAGCATCTCTTTTTCTTAAGAATGAAATAAAAAATTATTTCCTTGGAACACAAAAAATATTTCATTTCGAATTGAGACATAAGAACCCCCTCAATTCTGAAATAAATCAATGGAAAAATTGGTTAAAGGGTTATTATCAAAATAATTTATCTCAGTCTAGATTAGTACCACAAAAAAAAAAAAGTAGAAATAGCATAAATCAACACTCTATACCTCAAAATAACCATTTAAACAAATGGGATTCATATGAAGAAAACCCATTAATTAACTTTAAATCCGAAAAAAAAAATGTTAAAAAACAATATAGATATGATCTTTTATCATATAATTTTATTAATTATGAAGATAAGAAAAACTCGTCTATTTATAGATTACCATTACAAATAAATCATAACCAAGCGGTTTTTTATAATTACAACGAACATAAACGAAAAATCTTTAATATGCTAGTAGGTATCCCTGTCAATAATTATCTAGTAGAAGATAATATTATAAATAGAAAAAAAAGAAAGACCAATTCGGATAGAAAAGATTTTGATTGGATAATTCTCAATTTTTGTCTTAGAAAGAAGATGGATATTAGGGCCTGGATCAATATGGATAGTGACACCAACAGTAATAAATATACTAAGACTAGGGCTAATAATTATCAAATAATTGATAAAATCGACAAGAAAGGTCTTTTTTATCCCACGATTCATCAAAATCAAGAAATGAACCCATCCAATCAAAAAAAAAAACTTTTTGATTGGATGAGAATGAATGAAGAAATACTAAGTTGTCCCATATCGAATCTCGAACTTTGGTTTTTCCCAGAATTTTTGATACTTTATACTTCGTATAAGATTAAACCATGGTACATACCAATCAAATTTCTACTTTTAAATTTTAATGTAAATGAAAATGCCAATGAAAATAAAAAAACGACAGGAAAGAAAAAACGAGATATTTTTCTATCAATATTTTCAAATGAAAAAAAATATATTGAATTAGAAAAAAAAAATCAAAATCAAGGAGAAAAAGATATTGAAGAAAATTATGTAGTATCAAAGATTAAAAAAAATAAAAAACAATCCAGGACCAACATGGAAGCGGAGTTTTATTTCTTACTAAAAAGATATTTGCTTTTTCAATTGAAATGGAACGATTCTTTAAATAAAAAAATGATCGATAACATCAAAATATATTGTTCCCTGCTTAGACCGATAAACCTAAGAGAAATTACTATAGCCTCTATTCAAAGGGGAGAAATAAATCTGGATCTTATAATGATTCAGAAAAATTTCACTCTTACAGAATTGATTAAAAGGGGAATATTACTTATCGAACCAGTTCGTCTGTCTATAAAAAATGAAGGACAATTTATTATGTATCAAACTCTAGGGATCTCGTTGGTTCATAAGAGTAAGCACACAATTAATCAAAGGTACCGCAAAAAAGGCCTTGTTGATACGAAGAATTCTGATGAATTCATTTCAAAACATCAAAAGATGACTGAAAATAGAGACAAAAATCATTATGATTTGTTTGTTCCTGAAAGTATTTTATCCCCTAGACATCGTAAAGAATTGAGAATTCTAATTTGTTTCAATTCTAGGAATAGAAATGGTATGCCTAGCAATGCATTTTTTTGTAATGAAAATAAGGTAAGGAGTCTAGTTTTGAATAAAAGCAAAATAAATCAAAATACACTAATTAAATTAAAGTTCTTTCTTTGGCCTAATTATCGATTAGAAGATTTCGCTTGTATGAATCGCTATTGGTTTGATACCAATAATGGCAGTCGTTTCAGTATGGTAAGGGTACATATGTATCCGCAATTTAAAAATGAACTGAGCCGTGTACTGGAAAAAAGTGAATATAGGGATTGATTTTATTTACCGTACTTTATTGCGTATATGAAGACAAAAAGATGCACACATGTATTGTTTTATATTCCATTATAATACATGATAATAATTCAATGACATATCAATATCTAGAAATGATACAAAAATCTTCTTAGTTTATTGTTAAATTTTAGGTATAATTTTTTATCTTTTGTGAGTGCAGACAACTATCTTTTTTTTATTTACCTACTCGAATCCAATTTTTAAATTGGGAATTATTAACAAAATTAAGATTATTGTATTGTCTATGCCAAAAAAAAAATGAGTATAATTATTATTATTGATCAATAAAAATATCTAGCAATAGCAATAAAGGCCGGTGGGGAGGAAGATTTCATTTTATGGTAAAAAAATCATTCATTTCGGTTATTTCAAACGAAGAAAAAGAAGAAAACAGGGGGTCTGTTGCATTTCAAATACTAAGCCTCAGTAATAGGATACTCAAACTTTCTTCCCATTTGGAATTGCACAGAAAAGACTATTTATCTCAGAAAGGCCTCCGTAAAATTTTGGGAAAACGCCAAAGGATGCTGTCTTATTTGTCAAAGAAAAATAGAATACGTTATAAAGAATTAATTAATCAGTTAGATATTCGGGAATCAAAAACACGTTAATTTTAATTTGAAGAGGCTTTTTGAATTATTGAATTATTTGATTTATTAGATCTTGACTTTTATTTTAATGAACTTATTTTCGCTTTTCAGTAATTTATGAAAGAATGAATCGAGGAAAAAGAGAACCTTATGAATATACCAGCTACAAGAAAAGACCTCATGATAGTAAATATGGGTCCCCACCACCCATCAATGCATGGTGTTCTTCGCCTCATTGTTACTCTCGATGGTGAAGATGTTATTGACTGTGAACCAATATTAGGCTATTTACACCGAGGAATGGAAAAAATTGCGGAAAACCGAACAATTATACAATATCTGCCTTATGTAACACGTTGGGATTATTTAGCTACTATGTTCACAGAAGCAATAACGGTAAATGGACCGGAGTTGTTGGGAAATATCCAAGTGCCTAAAAGAGCCAGCTATATAAGAGCAATTATGTTGGAGTTGAGTCGTATAGCTTCTCATCTGTTGTGGCTTGGTCCTTTTATGGCAGATATTGGGGCGCAGACTCCTTTCTTCTATATTTTTAGAGAAAGAGAATTAGTATATGATCTATTTGAAGATGCCACCGGTATGAGAATGATGCATAATTATTTTCGTATCGGAGGAGTAGCGGCTGATTTACCTCATGGCTGGATAGATAAATGTTTAGATTTTTGCGATTATTTTTTAATAGGAGTTACTGAATATCAAAAACTTATTACCCGAAATCCTATTTTTTTAGAACGAGTTGAAGGAGTAGGCATTATTGGTAGAGAGGAAGTAATAAATTGGGGTTTATCAGGACCAATGTTACGAGCTTCTGGAATACAATGGGATCTTCGTAAAGTTGATCGTTATGAATGTTACGACGAATTTGATTGGGAAGTACAGTGGCAAAACGAAGGAGATTCATTAGCTCGTTATCTAGTCCGAATTGGTGAAATGACAGAATCCATAAAAATTATTCAACAAGCTCTAGAAGGAATTCCGGGGGGGCCATATGAGAATTTAGAAATCCGATACTTTGATAGAGAAAGGAATCCAGAATGGAATGATTTTGACTATCGATTTATTAGTAAAAAACCTTCTCCTACATTTGAATTGCCGAAACAAGAACTCTATGTGAGAGTTGAAGCCCCAAAGGGAGAATTGGGAATCTTTTTGATAGGAGATCTGAGTGGTTTTCCTTGGAGATGGAAAATTCGTCCGCCAGGTTTTATCAATTTGCAAATTCTTCCTCAGTTAGTTAAAAGAATGAAATTGGCTGATATTATGACAATATTAGGTAGCATAGATATCATTATGGGAGAAGTTGATCGTTAAAATGATAATTGATACACCAGAAGTACAAGATATTAATTCTTTTTCTAGATTCGAATTTTTAAAAGAGACCTATGGAATTATATGGACCCTTATTCCTATTTTTACTCCTGTATTGGGAATCACAATAGGTGTACTAGTAATTGTATGGTTAGAAAGAGAGATATCCGCAAGGATACAGCAACGTATTGGACCTGAATACGCCGGACCTTTGGGAGTTCTTCAAGCTTTAGCAGATGGGTCAAAGCTACTTTTCAAAGAAAATATTTTTCCATCTAGAGGAGAAACTCTTTTATTCAGTATCGGACCGTCCATTGCGGTTATATCCATTTTAGTAAGCTATTCAGTAGTTCCTTTTAGTTCTCACCTTGTTTTAGTGGATCTCAATATCGGTGTTTTTTTATGGATTGCCATTTCAAGTATCGCTCCCATCGGCCTTCTTATGTCAGGATACGGTTCAAATAATAAATATTCTTTTTTAGGTGGTCTACGAGCTGCTGCTCAATCGATTAGTTATGAAATACCATTAACTTTATGTGTATTATCAATATCTCTACGTGCGATTCGTTAAGATATAAAGTGGTCTCTATTCCTTCCTTTCTAGGAAAAAAAGCGGAATAATTTGAGTAAATATCTTCATTTTTTATTCATTATTCAGATGGCTGAACTAAATCAGATAGTTATATGAGTGAAAGAAAACAGCTTATATAATATATAAATTATATAAATATAAATTCGCAGTAAAAAAAGTGAGTCTCATTTTCTATGTATAAGAGTTAGAGAGTTGAGCGGAAATAAACATAAGCATAAGAAAGCGGTTGCCCCAAGATTGGGTGATTCGTCATCCTGACTTGAAGCGGGTTCAAAAGATCAACCATAGTGAGTTTTCACTATCCTTTGTATGTATTCTCATACATGTATTACCTTAACGGATGATTGAACAAAAACGAGTGGATGGTTAGAAACACCAAGATACACAAAGGATTAGTAATGAAGATTATGTAAAAGAATATTTCTGCATAATATACAAAGAATATTAATTGAGGCTTTATGTTGGTAGAAATGATCAGGCAGTACTCCCGATGATTCCGATCCAGAGTATGCTCCTATTCGTCGATTAAATAAATGACTATTGGAAACGAAATAATCCTTTATTGATTTCTTTTTTATTTTGTAAGTCTCCTTTTTCCAGAAACAGAAAGAAGAATAGAAACGAAAAAAAGATTTTTTTTATTCTTTCTTTATACTTTTATCCTTTCCTTTCTATATCCATATTTATATAGATATAGATAGAATTCATATCATAACTTCTAAATTTATGTATAATTCTTTTTCATAAGTGAAAAGGACGAGTTATTTCAATTTTTATAAGTTAGAAGGAGTATTTCATTGAAGAAATAAGTTATTACTCAACAAAGAAAAATTGAAATTATTATTGAAATCATTAAATAAAGGATGAGATCAATTCAGAAGTACTTTGATTTTTCTATTTTTCATTATTATATTATTATATATATATAATAATGAAAGCAGAACAGACAGAATTAAATTGGTCTAATTCGGGATCGTACAATAAATTTTTACCTTATCCATCGTATAAACATATCAAGATAAAATAATATTGACCTGATCCCTAGATTTATTTATGGTCCTCAAGGAGCCGTATGCGGTGAAAATCTCATGTACGGTTCTGGACTAGCGATGGTAACAGTGATGGTATCACCGACTATGATTATCTAATAGTTCAAGTACAGTTGATATAGTTGAGGCACAATCAAAATATGGTTTTTGGGGATGGAATTTGTGGCGTCAACCTATAGGGTTTATTATTTTTCTAATTTCTTCCCTAGCAGAATGTGAAAGATTACCTTTTGATTTACCAGAAGCAGAAGAAGAATTAGTAGCAGGTTATCAAACCGAATACTCGGGTATCAAATTTGGTTTATTTTACGTTGCTTCCTATTTAAACCTATTAGTTTCTTCATTATTTGTAACAGTTCTTTACTTGGGCGGTTGGAATATCTCTATTCCGTACATATTTGTTTTTGATTTTTTTGAAATAAATAAAACATATGGTGTTTTTGAACCGACAATTAGTATGTTTATTACATTAGCTAAAACTTATTTGTTCTTGTTCATTCCTATCACAACAAGATGGACTTTACCTAGGCTAAGAATGGACCAGCTGTTGAATCTTGGATGGAAATTTCTTTTACCTATTTCTCTCGGTAATCTATTATTAACAACTTCTTCCCAACTCTTTTCACTGTAAAAGAAGATGATATCCTATATTCTCAACTTGGATCAAACAAGAGAAATAAACAAACATAAAATTATTCATAATATATTCACAATATGTTCCCTATGATAACCGGGTTCATGAATTATGGTCAACAAACAGTACGAGCTGCAAGGTACATAGGTCAGAGTTTCATGATTACCTTATCCCACGTAAATCGTTTACCCATAACTATTCAATATCCTTATGAAAAGGTAATCGCCACGGAGCGTTTCCGCGGTCGAATCCATTTTGAATTTGATAAATGTATTGCTTGTGAAGTATGTGTTCGTGTCTGCCCTATAGATCTGCCCGTCATTGATTGGAAATTGGAAACTGATATTCGCAAGAAACGATTACTTAATTATAGTATTGATTTCGGAATCTGTATATTTTGTGGTAACTGTGTTGAGTATTGTCCAACAAATTGTTTATCAATGACTGAAGAATATGAACTTTCTACTTATGATCGTCACGAATTGAATTATAATCAAATTGCCCTAGGTCGTTTACCAATGTCAGTAATTGACGATTATACAATTCGAACAATTTTGAATTCTCCTCAAATAAAAAAATAAATAAATCCTTGATGAAAAAAAGATCTTGAATTACTAGGGGTCATTAAATAAATGAGTTTTTTCCTTTTGTTTGGTCTCAATAACTACAAACCTCAACTATTGATTGGTTAGTAAGAAGTACGTCGTAATTTGGATTGAAAATTCATTATCATTAATTACTATATCTGACATTATTTCGAAATGTATAGTTTCGTATTCGAACATTCGAACTACTCTATTCAGACTCTATTCATATAAAACATGAAATTAGTCCAATAACTGTACCCCACATTAATTCACACCCCTTAGGATTTAATTCAATTAGAAATTTCTTATGAATCATCAACAATTTTTTCTGGTCTGGTCTCAATAAGGTCATGAAAAACATTTCGATTTATTTACCTCTTATTTTACATATAATGGATTTGCCTGGACCAATACATGATTTTCTTTTAGTCTTTCTGGGATTAGGTCTTATCTTAGGAGGTATAGGAGTAGTATTACTTAACAACCCAATTTATTCTGCCTTTTCGCTGGGATTAGTTCTTGTTTCTATATCTTTATTATATATTCTATCAAATTCATATTTTGTAGCCGCCGCACAACTCCTTATTTACGTGGGAGCTATAAATGTTTTAATCATATTTGCTGTGATGTTCATGAATGGTTCAGAATATTACAAAGATTTTAATCTTTGGACCGTTGGGAATGGGTTTACTTTGCTGATTTGTACAAGTATTTTTGGTTTACTAATAACTACTATTACGGATATATCATGGTACGGGATTATTTGGACTACAAGATTAAACCAGATTATAGAACACGATTTGATAAGTAATAGTCAACAAATTGGAATTCATTTATCAACGGATTTTTTTCTTCCATTTGAATTCATCTCGATAATTCTTTTAGCGGCTTTGATAGGTGCAATTACCGTGGCGCGCCAATAATAAATCTATAAAATTGGTAACAGCAATCCAAAATAAACTCCATTCTGTGTTATCACAATTATTTACCTTCAATTAGAATTTAAAATTGTTTATGTTTAAAATATAAAATAAAAATTCTTTTATTCGATCTATTACCAATATATTTCTTTCTTCCGTACTTTTTTTATATTATAGTCAATTGAATCTTTTCTATTATTGTTCATATTATATCGAAATGAATCGAAATTGATAAGGAGTTGGTCAATGATGCTCGAACATGTACTTGTTTTGAGTGCCTACTTATTTTTTATCGGTATCTATGGATTGATCACCAGCCGAAATATGGTTAGAGCTCTTATGTGTCTTGAACTTATACTGAACGCGGTTAATATAAATTTCGTAACATTTTCTGATTTTGTTGATAGTCGCCAATTAAAAGGAAATATTTTCTCCATTTTTGTTATAGCCATTGCAGCCGCTGAAGCAGCCATTGGACCAGCTATTGTTTCGTCAATTTATCGTAACAGAAAATCAACTCGTATCAATCAATCGAATTTGTTGAATAAGTAGTATGAATGATCAGTAGTAATATGAATGATAAGTAGTATTAATCATACAAATTAGAATATTCATAAATTCGAATTTAGTATGTATTATACATAATGTATGATCATGTTTGCGAAAATATAAGAAATCAAAGTATCTTAGTTCTCTCCCATGAGTCGAGCCGGAAGTAGATTGATTATAAAAATTCTGGCAAATATAAATCATTGATTCATCTGGTATCTAAATATATGATTCATTTACATACAAGTTTACTAGATCGAAAATTTATTATTAAAAAAGAAAAAAAAAAGATTATAGATCCAATGTCACATTCAGTAAAGATTTATGCTACGTGTATAGGGTGTACTCAATGTGTCCGAGCTTGCCCCACAGATGTATTAGAAATGATACCTTGGGATGGGTGTAAAGCTAAACAAATAGCTTCTGCTCCAAGAACAGAGGACTGTGTGGGTTGTAAAAGATGTGAATCTGCCTGTCCAACGGATTTCTTAAGTGTTCGAGTTTATTTGTGGCATGAAACAACTCGAAGTATGGGTCTAGCTTATTGATACTTTCCAAAAACCTACTTGAATACGACTACAATTTTATTTTTTTTGCCTTTACCGACAAAAACCCGTGCTCAATATATAATATATTGAGCACGGGTTTTTCTGGTCCAAGTGTATCTTGTTTTTACCACGAATTATTTTCCTTGGTTAACGATAATTGTAGTTTTGCCAATATTTGCAGGTTCCCTAATTTTCTTTCTTCCTCATAGAGGAAATAAGGTAATTAGGTGGTATACTCTTTGTATATGTATAATCGAACTCCTTCTAACAACCTATGCATTCGGTTATCATTTCCAATTGGACGATCCATTAATCCAACTGACAGAGGATTATAAATGGATCGATTTTTTGGATTTTTCCTGGAGATTGGGAATAGATGGAATTTCGATAGGACCTATTTTGCTGACGGGGTTTATCACTACTTTAGCTACTTTAGCGGCTCGGCCAATTACTCGAGAATCCCGAGTATTCCATTTCCTGATGTTAGCAATGTATAGCGGTCAAATAGGACCATTTTCTTCTCAAGACCTTTTACTTTTTTTCATCATGTGGGAATTAGAATTAATTCCAGTTTATCTACTTCTAGCCATGTGGGGAGGAAAGAAACGTTTGTATTCAGCTACAAAATTTATTTTGTATACTGCAGGAAGTTCCGCCTTTTTATTAATGGGAATTCTAGGTATTTGTTTATCTGGTTCTAATGAACCAACATTAAATTTTGAAACATCAGCTAATCAATCGTATCCTGTAGCACTCGAAATGCTATTCTATATTGGATTTTTTATTGCTTTTGCTGTCAAATCGCCGATTATACCCTTACATACCTGGTTACCAGACACTCATGGAGAGGCACATTACAGTACTTGTATGCTTCTAGCTGGAATTTTATTAAAAATGGGAGCGTATGGATTGATTCGGATCAATATGGAATTATTACCTCACGCACATTCTATATTTTCTCCTTGGTTGATGATAGTCGGCACAATTCAAATAATCTATGCAGCTTCAACATCTCCTGGTCAACGTAATTTAAAAAAAAGAATAGCTTATTCCTCTGTATCTCATATGGGTTTCATAATTATAGGACTTGGTTCTATAAACGATACAGGACTTAATGGAGCCATTTTACAAATAATCTCTCATGGATTTATTGGCGCGGCGCTTTTTTTCTTGGCAGGAACGAGTTATGATAGAATACGTCTTGCTTATCTCGATGAAATGGGTGGAATGGCTATCACAATTCCAAAAATATTTACGACTTTCAGTATCTTATCAATGGCTTCTCTTGCATTACCGGGCATGAGCGGTTTTGTTGCAGAATTAATAGTATTTTTTGGAATACTTACTAGCCAAAAATATCTTTTAATGACAAAAATACTAATTACTTTTGTAATGGCAATTGGAATGATATTAACTCCTATTTATTCATTATCTATGTTACGACAGATGTTCTATGGATACAAGCTTTTTACTGCGACAAACTCTTATTTTGTCGATTCTGGGCCGCGAGAATTTTTTGTTTCGATCTCTATTCTTTTACCCGTAATAGCTATTGGTATTTATCCAGATTTCGTTTTCTCATTATCAGTTGACAAAGTCGAAGCTCTTCTATCTAATTCTTTTTATCCATCATTTTTGTGAGTAAACCAAAAAAGCAAACATAAATCAATCATATGATTTTAAAAAGTGTTTGTTCGACACTTAAAAATAAGTCCTTTTTCTTCTCCTAAGTTTGAGTAAAATAAATTGGAAGTTTATTATAACCAGGTATGTAATCCAGGGAGAACCCTTTGAATCAAATCAAAGGGTTCTCCCTGGATTACACGAAGTTTTATTTTATACACTTATGCTGTCTTATGTTTATTTTCTATTTATCAAGTCCTTTCTTTATCTTTAATTCAATTAGATGTTAATGTAAATGAACCATAACTATGCAACCCTATTCCTAATAAATTAACCCCAAAATAGCATATCCAAATTATAAAAAAGCCCATCGAGGCTACAATTGCGGAATTTACACTTTCAATATTTTTATTTGTTCGAGTATGTAAATAAATCGAAAATAGGGTCCACGTAATAAATGCCCAAGTTTCCTTCGGATCCCAATTCCAATATGATCCCCATGCTTCATTAGCCCATACTGCTCCCGAAAGAATACCTATGGTTAAAAAGATAAACCCTAGACTAATAATACGATAACTCCAAAGATCCAATTGTTGAATCAATTGAAACCTGTAATAATTCCTAGAAGAAAGAAAAAAAGTGTTTGGTAAAAGATTATTTTTTTCTCTCACGTATTGAATCTCGCCCAGGGAAAACGACTCATTTACGAGATTATTGATTTTACTAAAAATCCTTAGGAATTTTCGAAATGTAATGACTAGAAGAGCTAGTGATAATAATGATCCGCATAAAAGAGCTGCATAGCCCAATACCATCATACTTACGTGCATCATTAACCAATGGGATTGGAGAGCTGGTACTAATATTTCGGATTGATGCATTTCAGTTAAAAGGCCCGAAGTAGCAAAACCTTGGGTAAAAATAGCACTTGGCGTGGTTATTGCGTTTAAATTTAAATAGTTTTTATACTTTTTAAAATACGGAACCATATGAATAATGGAGAAACTCCATGAAAGAAAGATTAATGATTCATATAAATTACTTAATGGTAAATATCCTAAATAAATCCAACGAGTAATTAATAATCCTGTTATACAGAAAAAAGTAGTCATCATCCCCTTTTCTGACGAATCATATAGTCCTACGATTTCATCGACTAATAAGGTTATCAAATGAATTGTAATTACAATTGAAACGACCGAAAAGGATATATGAGTTAATATATGCTCTAAAGTTGAAAATATCATAAACAATTTTAAATTAAAATAAAGGAAAGTTCCTCAATTCCCAATTTTAATTCCTATCCTAAAAATTGGGAATTGAATTCCATATAGGACTTATTCTTTTAGAATATGTCATGCCGCCACTCGGACTCGAACCGAGATGCTCTAGCACTGCTTCCTAAGAGCAGCGTGTCTACCGATTTCACCATAGCGGCTTGTTCTAAATTATAATAACCTATTTTTATTCAATCGTCGAGATTGAAGTAGTCAATTCAATATATATTATATATTTTTAGGAAAGATTAAAATAAAAATTGTTGAATAAAAACTTTTTTTAAAATTAGAATTTTAACGTAACGATTTTAATAATAATCCGTATTTTTATTGGTCTATTTTTTAGTTATAGTGTTAGAATGTTCGTTTTATTTAACTTAACTACTGGGATTTTAAAATACTTTATTTTTATTTTTTTATGCTCGAATAAAATCTAACTGGTATAACTGGATAGTTATATCCTCACCTCAATCTATGGATTGAACTCAAAACGTTCTTTATGACTTGCATTTTCTTTTGACTTAGTTTTTTAATAATTTATTTCTTACTGATTTATTTTATGAATCTTAAAAAATGCATTTTTTCGATGACATAAAAATCCTATTTTTATGTATCACGATTTTGTTAATATATGCAGGGGATTGTAACTTTTTGCATAGCTTTGTATTAAATGTCAGTGTTGGTTTTAATTGTGTAGAGAATTTGTCTTAAGATTTAGCAAACAAAATATTGGTAGGTTTTGGGCCAGGCTAGGTATATTATGTAATAAAAAATTTCAACTTCTATCATAAGTATATCGTATTTCATATCATAATTGTAGCGTACTTAAAAAAAAAAAAATCATTTTTATTTTATAAATCAATTTATGTATATTACTTAAGTATATATTTCTATATTAATTATAGAAATATATATTTGTTGATTGATCTTTCAGTGGAAACATAGGGTCTAAAATTGGTGTATTTTTTATATAATCGTATTTTTAGTATAATCACTTAAAAAAGGGTTTTTCTTAATTGAATTTGCTTAAATTAAAAATTAGGGATATATAGTAATAATAATTTATAGAAAAAATGGTTTAGAGAATTTTAAAACACATTTTAAACTTAATTAATTAATTTTGACTACAAATTATATATATATATTCTTCTATAATTAGTTTAATTAAGTATAAATTAAGTATATTAGATATACTAAATACTATAGTTATTATTTTATTTTATGGTATAAAATAATAAAAGAGAAAAATCTTTTATTCTTGAATCGATGGGGATTCTTATTTTCCCCACCCTAACAACAATAAAGCATACTCAAAAGAAACGTTAATCCTGTGCTTGCGTTTATTCTTTTTTCAAACAAAAGAGTATAGTATTATAATTTATATTTAAATTTATATAATTTAAATTTAGTAGACACAAGAATCCTTTTTTATTATAAAAGCGAAACCACTTTAATTTACTATTGCTATTGATTCGGTCAAAACAAAACATTAGAGAATATCCATTTTTCCTTTTATTTCTATTTAGATATTTTTTATTCTATATATTTATATATATTAATAGATAATAGAATACATAAATTTATAATATATAATTTATAATAGAATTATAAAATATAATTATTAAGTTAATATAATTTATAGTTTTTATAATCTTTTGAGTATTAGTTAAAATTAAGATTTTATTTTATATAAATTAAGTATTTGTATTTTATTTTAAAGTCTAAAATATTCATTTTCATTCTAAAATTCTAAAATGTAGTACTATATTACTTAAGAATTTACTTAAGAATATAATACAAATTTTTATAAATTTTTTTTTTAACTTATAAAAAATTATAAAAATTTCCAATTATAAACAAATAAGACTGACTGCTTTTCGAGTCAGAACAACTCAGATTATTCCAATCTTTGATTATTTATTTGTTGCATAAAAAAAACTTTTTGAATTCCTTGTAGAAAGAGATTTACCTAACGAAAAAGCTTTCAATGCTGCCCAATATCCTTTCTTTTTCCAAATATTTTTACGAATCCGCTTTTTTGAGATAGAAGTACGTTTTTTCGGAACTGCCATTAAAAATTATAATAAGTTTTTAATCCCTATAGTTGGATGTCAAAGACATCTATTGTTCAAAACCAATTGTTTTTTTTTTCTTATTAATTATCTAGCTATCTATTTATTTTCTAGATTGTACTCCCTTCATAAAAATATGAATATAGAAAAATCGCGTAACTAAATAAATAAAAAAAGTACGGGGAACAAAAAAAATAATAAAATAAAAAAGATTTTTCTTTTTTCTATTCCCGACAATATCGAATAATTCATATTTAGTTTATTGGTCCTCTTATATCCTCAGTCAAACCCATATCTATAAAATTGAAATTTGCTATGCCATATAAATCTAATAGATTAACGTTGATATGATAATCAAATAAAAACAAAAAAATTATACCTTTCTTTATATCTCTTCTGTCTAGTTTCTTTTTGTCGTCCTACATTGATTTATAGGTAATAAAAAGGGCAAAAATACATAATAAAAAAGATCCAAAGTTTTACTAAACCAACCCCTTGTATTAAATTAATATAAAAAAATATTAAATCTAAGTAAAAAAATTACTATTTTTTTTCTTTTCTATGAATTATTAATTTAATTGGTCAAGCTCCCAAAAAGAGCAAGAGTATATATAATTTTAATTTTAAAATGTGCAAGAGACTAGTACTTAATCTGTTATCTCGTAAAAACTAAAAACGCCAAGATAAATAATTTTCTAAAAGATATCTTAGTAATTCCTCCTTATTAATTTTATGTTAAAGTTAAATTTTGGATGTCAGAGTTTGGAGATCAGAGCCTTTTCTAAAAAAATAAAAGTCTAATATTAAAATTATATTACAATAAAAGACAATCAATTAGTTCCAAAATAAATTTTCAGAATAACCCCAAAAGAAATAACTTTATTGGGGATAAGTTAGGTTTTTTTTCTGATTCAGATCAAATACTGGTTTTGGTATAATTATTTATCTTTGCTTTATCAATATATAAATTAGTGTAATACAAAATAATAATGAAAATGGAAATCTCCATTTTCATTTTTTGGATATTCATCAAATTTGACTTAATAATAATATAATAATTGAATATTAATAGTTAATATCAATATTACTATATAGTACTTTTTTTATAGTACTTTTTTTTCATCGTTTTCAATAGTAATTTGTTCATATCATTTGACAAATTTTAACTTCTTTATTTGAAATATTTTAAATAGTTGAAAAAGATTCAGAATAATTATAAAATTCTAGATTTTATTTTGTCTATTTTAAGTTTTTATTTTATTAACTGACCCCTTATCATTTCAAAAGAAATAAGAACCGGTAAATCAGAAACAATTAATTAAGATAAAAATAAAAAGACTTTTTTTAATTTATTTTTATGGAATATATATATCAATATTCATGGATTATAGCTTTAATCTCACTTCCAGTTCCGATATTAATAGGAGTAGGACTTTTACTTTTTCCAACGGCAACAAAAGATCTTCGCCGTATGTGGGTTTTTCCAAGTGTTTTATTGTTAAGTATAGTTATGCTTTTTTCAACTTATCTAGTTATTCAACAAATAAATAAACCTTCTATCTATCTATCTATATGGTCTTGGACTATAAATAATGACTTTTCTTTAGAATTTGGCTATTTGGTTGACCCACTTACTTCTATTATGTTAATATTAATTACTACTGTTGGAGTTTTGGTTCTTATTTATAGTGACAATTATATGTCTTATGATCAGGGATATTTGCGATTTTTTGCTTATATTAGTTTATTCATTACTTCAATGGTAGGATTAGTTACTAGTTCTAATCTAATACAAATTTATTTTTTTTGGGAATTAGTTGGAATGTGTTCTTATCTATTAATAGGTTTTTGGTTCACACGACCTACTGCAGCAAATGCTTGTCAAAAAGCTTTTGTAACTAATCGTGTCGGAGATTTTGGTTTATTATTAGGAATTTTAGGTTTTTATTGGATAACGGGCAGTTTGGAATTTCGGGGTTTGTTTGAAATATTCAATAACTTGGTTTCTAATAATGAGGTTAATCATTTATTTGCTACTTTGTGTGCTTTTCTATTATTTGCTGGTGCAATTGCTAAATCTGCCCAATTTCCCCTTCATGTATGGTTACCCGATGCTATGGAAGGGCCTACCCCTATTTCAGCTCTTATACATGCTGCTACTATGGTAGCGGCTGGAATTTTTCTTGGAGCTCGGCTTCTTCCACTTTTCATAGTTATACCTTATATAATGAATCTAATAGCTTTGATAGGTATAATAACATTATTTTTAGGGACCACTTTAGCTCTTGCTCAAAAGGATATTAAGAGGGGTTTAGCTTATTCTACAATGTCTCAATTGGGTTATATGATGTTGGCTCTAGGTATGGGTTCTTATCGGGCTGCTTTGTTTCATTTGATTACTCATGCTTATTCCAAAGCATTGTTGTTTTTAGGATCTGGATCTATTATTCATTCAATGGAAACTATTGTTGGCTATTCTCCAGATAAAAGTCAGAATATGATTCTTATGGGGGGTTTAAAAAAACATGTACCAATTACAAAAACATCTTTTTTATTAGGTACACTTTCTCTTTGTGGTATTCCACCTCTTGGATGTTTTTGGTCCAAAGATGAAATTCTTAATGATAGTTGGTTGTATTCACCAATTTTTGCAATAATAGCTTTTTCCACAGCGGGATTAACTGCATTTTATATGTTTCGGATCTATTTACTTACTTTTGAGGGACATTTCAATGTTTATTTTCAAACTTACAGTGATAAAAAACGAAGTTCTGTTTATTCAATATCTTTATGGGGGAGAGAAGAGCAAAAGTGGATTAAAACAAGATTTCACTTATTACCTTTATTAACCATGAATAATAACAAAAGGACTTCTTTTTTTTTTTTTAAAAAGAAATATCCAATTAATAGAAATGTAAGAAATATGAGGGGACCTATTAT